GATCCATCCAATTTGGTTATATCATGGACTCGAAAAACGGATCTGAATGTGACTGAAATGCACGATCTTCACAGGTATCACTTTTCACGATACCTAAACCTAAAAGGTGGAATAGCTATTTTAGAACCATTTCCTATAAGAGAATGGTTTCCATTACTTTGAGAAATGGATTCTATATCAAACTATAGCTATTGCATTAAAGAAGAAAAGAAACTAATAGAAGTCGAAGACGCGGAATGGTAGTGAATAGAGAAAAAGATTCTTCTGATTTTCTTGTTCCTGAAAATATTCGATCTATCTCCTAGACGCCGTAGAGAATTGAGAATTTTCATGTCTTTCAATTCTCGTACTCGTAATTGGAAAGTTACGGAAGGAGATCCATCATTTTGCAATGAAAACAACATAAAAAACTCTGGACAATTTCGAAATCAGACCAAGCGTCTTAATACATATGCAAAAAAATTCATTATTGGCCCACCATTGATTACAAGATTTAGCTTTTATGAATCGCTATTGGTTTGATACGAATAATGGCAGTCGTTTCAGTATGTTAAGGATACAGATGTATCCACAATTCATTTAGAGTTACTTAATAGCCTATTTCTTATACTATATCTCTATCCCGTGAAATTCTCGAGCCCAAAGATGGATGCATATGCTGTGTTTCATTTTGCTAAATGATATCAATTAAATGGTATATCAATTCTATAAATTGGATATAGCAATAAATAAATCAGCAAAATTCTTTTATTTTAGATAGAAGAAATGTTTCTTCTATCTAAAATAAAAGAATGTACCCTTCTATCCAAATCCAATTTGCATCGATAAAATAAATCCAAATTCCAGATTCCAGCAGTAGATGAATAATTGAAAATTTTTGTGTGTACGAGATTAGAATAACTTAAAAATAACTGACATAATTTTATATTTTTCCTGATCAGAAAAATACATGAAAAAGAAAGGAGGTAGAAAAATTTGTTGATTTATGGTTAAAGAAGAAAAACAAGAAAACAGGGGTTCTGTTGAATTTCAAGTATTCAGTTTCACCAATAAGATACGGAGACTTGCTTCACATTTAGAATTACACAAAAAAGATTTTTCATCGGAAAGAGGTCTACGAAGACTTTTGGGAAAACGTCAACGTTTGCTGGCTTATTTGGCAAAGAAAAATAGAGTACGTTATAAGAAATTAATCAGTCAGTTGGATATTCGGGAGAAGTAATTTAATCGTTCGAATTTTTTTCTTATTTTATTAGTAGTCTTATAGTAGTCTTAGATTTTGCATTTTGATGAGCCTCGTTTTGAGGAATTCATGGAATAATCCATTTTCATGGAATAAAGAATAAGAACAAGGATACATAACATAAAAAAAAGAATAGATAAGACGATATTCGCCCTCCCCCTACATATTTGATTTCTTCTCCTATACAAAAACCAGCAAGACCTACTCCATTGATAATTCCATCAATGACACCTTTATCAAAAAAATGGGTTAGTTCAGCTAATCTTCTTATACCTAGGATAAAAACCCTAGTATAGAACAAATCTATATAACCACGATTATAGGACCAGCTGTATATCTCTTTTTTTACTTCATCCAAAAAGCTCTTTTTTGGATTCTTTTTTACAAGGGAATTTTGAAAATTCAAATTCTGAAAAAAAGAATAAGCAGATCCATAAAAGATATATGCTATGAATAGACCAAAAATTGCTAAACTTACAGAAGAAATTGCATTAGTGAGAAATTCATATGAATTTATGGAAGAATTGGAATTTTCCTGGAACAAGTTTATTGAAGGAGTTAGCCACTTTGATAATATGGTTAACTCCAATATTCTATTATCTTTTACTCCATTATCAAAATGGATTCCTATGGATCCAATGAACAAAGTAAAAAGTAGTAATATAAGAAGAGGAAATAGCATAGTATTTCCTGTTTCATGAGGATAGACAAAAGTTTTTTTAGCCCCAAAGGGAGTACTAAAGGATCCTATCTTATTTCTTGTATTAGCAGGAATTTTTGGTATATTTTGTGAAAAAAAAGAAACTCCATTCTTCATTGTTGATAAAACAAAATCCCTATTGACTCCTTTGGATATACTTTTTCCCCATAAGGATATTGAATACAACGAACCTTCTTTAGTACTACTGTAATTTTGAAAATGAACACGCAAATACCCATCAAAAGTAAGTAAATATATCCGAAACATATAAAATGCAGTTAATCCTGCAGTAAAAGAGGCTATTATTCCAAAAAAGGGTGAATACAACCAACTATTACTAAGGATTTCATCTTTGGACCAGAAGCAAGCAAGAGGTGGAATACCACAAAGAGAAAGTGTACCACATAAAAAAGTAGTTCTTGTAATTGGAACGTATTTTCTTAAACCACCCATAAGAACCATATTCTGACTTTTATCTGGTGAATATCCAACAAGAGGTTCCATTGAATGAATAACGGATCCGGATCCTAAGAACAATAAAGCTTTCGAATAAGCATGAGTGATCAAATGGAATAAAGCAGCTTGATAAGAACCTATACCTAGAGCTAACATCATATAACCCAATTGAGACATTGTAGAATAGGCTAAGCTTCTTTTAATATCTCTCTGAGCAAGAGCTAAAGTGGCTCCTAAGAAGAGTGTTATTGTACCTACTAAAGAAATGAAACTCATTATCAAAGGTAGGGATATGAAAAGAGGAAGAAGTCTAGCTAGAAGAAAAATCCCCGCAGCAACCATAGTTGCTGCGTGTATAAGAGCCGAAATGGGAGTGGGTCCTTCCATAGCATCAGGTAACCATACGTGAAGAGGGAATTGTGCAGATTTTGCAACTGCACCAAGGAATAATAAAAAAGCACACAAAGTAGTAAGTAAGGAATTAATCCCATTATTAGGAATCCAGTTATTAGCTATTTGGAACAAATCCCGAAACTCCAAACTACCCGTTATCCAAAAAAAACCTAAAATTCCTAATAACAGACCAAAATCCCCTACACGATTAGTTACAAAAGCTTTTTGACAAGCACTCGCTGCAATTGGCCGCGTAAACCAAAAGCCTATCAATAAATAGGAACACATTCCGACAAGTTCCCAAAAAAAATATATTTGTATCAAATTGGAACTAGTAACCAACCCCAACATGGAAGTATTAAAAAAACTTATATAAACAAAAAATCTCAAATATCCTTCATCGTGAGACATATAATCGTCACTATAAATAAGAACTAAGATTCCTACAGTAGTAATTAGTATTAACATAATAGACGTAAGGGGGTCGATCAAGTATCCAAATTCTAAGGAAAAATCATTATTGATGGTCCAAGACCATAGATATTGATAGATAGAACTTCCATTTATTTGTTGAATAGACAGGTGAAGTGAGAATACCATAGCTATACTTAAGAGTAAAATACTAGGAAAAGCCCATATGCGACGAAGATTTTTTGTTGCTGTGGGAATAAGAAAAAGTCCAAATCCCATTGACATAATAACTGGAAGTGGGAGAAGAGGAATTACCCAGGCATATTGATATGTATGTTCCATAAGAAAAGAAATAGCAATTTTTAGTTTAAATTTATAGTTCAATTTTTCTATAAAATAAAATTGTTTCCGATTCACCAAACCTATTCTTATCTCTTTCTAAAGGAATTAAAAAAACAAAATAAGAAAAAGAAAAAATACTGGAATTCTGGATTTTTCAAATTTCTCTCATTAAAATATTCAAAAATTTAGAATGGGTTTAGTTACTTAAATTCAAAAAGTCAATCAAAGAATTTCGGTATCTAGTTACTAGTTATTAGTTAAAAAAAATATTTATGAAAATCCAAAAAAAGATTGAATAATTTGACTTTCTAATCATTTTTGTATTTCTTTCTGTTAAAATAAAAGAGCTTTGTTGTTTCGTAATTGATTGATTGAATTCCAAAGAAAACCTATATTTATAGGAAATTCTAATGAATAGAATTCTCTAAGTTTTAGAATGTCTTGTTTAAGAGACTAAGTATTTTTTTTTATTGGAATTCAATTATGGAATAGCTTTCTGAACTTAATTAACTATTTGAATTGAATTTTACCTTCCTTCTTTTTATATCCCCCTCTTATATGAGGGCTTATCCCCCATACCATAATATTTATATATGGAGTATATTTAATATATAAATAGATTTAAATAGAAAATCTTAAAAAACTCTTGTCTTACCCACATTAGACAAAATGAACTAAAGAAGAATTTAGAATTTCAGTATCTTTCAGTATCATTTAAGTATCTTTCAGTATCTAAGTATAAATACTAAGAAAAAACAGAAAGAAGGATTGATTTGCGGCAATAGATGTCTTTCACATACAACTAGAAAAAAGTAATTCCCTTTTTGAATGGCAGTTCCAAAAAAACGTACTTCGATGTCAAAAAAGCGTATTCGTAAAAATCTTTGGAAAAAAAAGACTTATTTTTCCATAGTACAATCTTATTCTTTAGCAAAATCAAGATCATTTTCTAGCGGCAACGAGCATCCAAAACCAAAAGGTTTTTCTGGGCAACAAGCAAACAAATAATAAGATTTTGAAATAATCTGAATTGAACTATCCAAAACCAAAAGAAATTCCAATTATTTAATATGAATTAATAATTCGGATTAATTAATAAATGTACTTTTATGTGTCGAATTCCTCGGTACAATATTCTTAGAACGAATCCCTCCATTATCATTATATAGAACAAAAGTTTTTGGTATATTGTGTCCTTGGTATATTGTGTCCTCAGTATTCTTTTCCTATCAAAGAACTTTTTTTTTATATTTATAATAGAATCCTCATAAAAACGAGGATTCTATTATAAAAAGTAGACTATTCTTGCAATAGGACTTACAAGCTCTACCTAATCTTATAAAAAATTCCCATATAAATGGGTTTAGGACTGGTACATCATATTAATAAGAGTGTAAAGGCTTTCATTCTATAAATTTTTCAAAAAAAAAATACAAAATTCATTTCATTGTAGTTAATGATGAACTTCTAATGTTCCTAAATTCTATGGCCTCTCCCAGTCTCGACGATTCACGATAAAATAACTATTATTCTTTTAAGTTAACTATTTCTTATTTAAAATTAGCCGCCATGGTGAAATTGGTAGACACGCTGCTCTTAGGAAGCAGTGCTCAAGCATCTCGGTTCGAATCCGAGTGGCGGCATTCTCGAAAAAGAATACAATAAATTAGAAAATGGATTGAATTCGAAATTTCCAATTTTGTAATGGGACCTTATCGTTATGCTATTTGCAACTTTAGAACATATACTAACTCATATCTCTTTCTCAACCATTTCAATTGTGATTACGATTCATTTGATAACCTTATTAGTTCGTGAACTTAGGGGATTACGTGATTCGTCAGAAAAAGGAATGATAGCTACTTTTTTCTCTATAACAGGATTTTTAGTCTCTCGTTGGGTTTCTTCGGGACATTTTCCATTAAGTAATTTATATGAATCATTGATCTTCCTTTCATGGACTCTGTATATTCTTCATACTATTCCTAAGATACAGAACTCGAAAAATGATTTAAGCACAATAACTACGCCAAGTACTATTTTAACGCAAGGCTTTGCCACGTCGGGTCTTTTAACTGAAATGCATCAATCCACAATACTAGTACCTGCTCTACAATCTCAGTGGTTAATGATGCATGTCAGTATGATGTTACTAAGCTATGCAACTCTTTTGTGCGGATCCTTATTATCCGCTGCTCTTCTAATCATTAGATTTCGAAATTCTTTCGATTTCTTTTCACTAAAGAAAAATGTTTTTCTTAAAACATTTTTCTTTAGTGAGATTGAATATTTATATGCAAAAAGAAGTGCTTTAAAAAACACCTCTTTTCCCATATTTCCAAATTATTACAAATATCAATTAACTGAGCGTTTGGATTCTTGGAGTTATCGTGTCATTAGTCTAGGGTTTACTCTTTTAACCGTGGGTATTCTTTGTGGAGCAGTATGGGCTAATGAGGCTTGGGGATCCTATTGGAATTGGGATCCTAAGGAAACTTGGGCATTTATTACCTGGACCATATTTGCAATATATTTACATAGTAGAACAAATCAAAATTGGAAGGGTACGAATTCTGCACTTGTAGCTTCGATAGGATTTCTTATAATTTGGATCTGCTATTTTGGTATCAATCTATTAGGAATAGGTTTACATAGTTACGGTTCATTTACATTACCGTCTAAATAATTACATAACATAAAACCTTCAGGTTTTTTCCTTTTTTGTTTTATTTGAGAACCCCTTGAACGTCTTTTCAAAGGGTTCTCAAAAATTTGAGATAGATCTAATTAGACTTTTTTACTTTTTTCTGAATTTTGTATTTTTCCACTCTGGAATATAGAGCGGACTGGTTAAAAAAATAAAATCCTATTTAGTATAATAATTGGATAATAGAACCTCTACCCTATCAACGGATAGAGAGAGAACAAAATCTGGATAAATACCAATTCCTATTACTGGTAAAAAGATACAGATTAAAAGAAAGAGTTCCCGTGGTCCAGAATCTACAAAATTTTTGTTTGGAACATGAAATAGCTTGTATCCATAGAACATCTGGCGTAACATAGATAATAAATAAATAGGAGTTAATATCATTCCTATTGCCATTACAAAAGTAATTAGCATTTTTGGCATTAACATAAATTTTGGACTAGTAATTAGTCCAAAAAATACTACTAATTCTGCAACAAAACCGCTCATTCCCGGCAAGGCAAGAGAAGCCATTGAAAAGCTACTAAACATGGTAAAAATTTTTGGCATTGGGATAGATATTCCCCCCAGTTCTTCGAGATAAACAAGACGCATTCTATCACAAGCCGTTCCCGCCAAGAAAAAAAGTGTAGCACCAATAAATCCATGAGATAATATTTGTAAAATAGCTCCATTTAGTCCAATGTTGGTTATGGAACCAATTCCTATAATTATGAAACCCATGTGAGATACGGAGGAGTAGGCTATTCTTTTTTTGAAATTTCGTTGACCAAGAGAAGTTGAAGCTGCATAAATTATTTGCACCGCTCCTATTATTACCAACCAGGGGGAAAATAGATAATGAGCATGCGGTAACAATTCCATATTGACCCGAATCAATCCGTATGCTCCCATCTTTAATAGAATTCCGGCTAAAAGCATACATGTACTGTAATGCGCTTCCCCATGGGTATCTGGTAACCACGTATGTAAAGGTATAATCGGCAATTTGACAGCATAAGCAATAAGGAAGCCAAAATACAGTAGTATTTCTAATGTTGTAGGGTATGATTGATTAATCAATCTTTCTAAATCTAATCCGGGTTCATTGGAACCATATAATCCCATACCCAGAACTCCAATTAAGAAAAAAATGGAACCGCCTGCAGTATACAAAATAAACTTGGTAGCTGAATACAGACGCCTCTTTCCCCCCCACATGGATAAAAGTAAGTAAACAGGAATTAATTCTAACTCCCACATGATAAAAAAAAGTAAAAGGTCTCGTGAAGAAAATAATCCTATTTGACCGCTATACATTGCTAGCATCAGGAAATAGAATAATTGCGAATTCCGAGTAACCGGCCAAGCCGCTAAAGTGGCTAAAGTAGTGATAAATCCTGTCAATAAAATAGATCCTAATGAAAGTCCATCGATTCCCAATCTCCAGTGGAAATCAAAAACATCTATCCATTTAGAATCCTCCTTTAATTGGATTAAGGGATCCTCCAATTGGAAATGATAACAGAATGCATAAGTCATTAGAAGGAATTCTAATAAACAAATAGCTATAGTATACCACCTAACTATTTTATTTCCTTTATGAGGTAAAAAGAAAATTAATGAACCTGCAAATATCGGCAAAACAACAAGTATTGTTAACCAAGGAAAATAACTCATGATAAAGTAATAAAGACAAGATACGTTTTGACCAGAAAAGCCCATGCTCGATTATTTCGAGCACAGGCTTCTTCGGTAAAGAGGAATCAGACGATTCAAGTGGAGTTTTTTGTAACGTATCAATAAGATAGAGCCATGCTGCGGGTTGTTTCAGACCCTAAATAAACGCGGACACTTAAAAAATCCGTTGGGCAGGCAGATTCGCATCTCTTACAACCCACACAATCTTCGGTTCTCGGCGCGGAAGCAATTTGCTTGGCTTTACATCCATCCCAAGGTATCATTTCTAATACATCTGTTGGGCAAGCTCGTACACATTGAGTGCATCCTATACATGTATCATAAATTTTTACAGAATGTGACATTGGATCTCTAAATTTTCCTTTTCAACATAAAAATTTTCGATCTGGTAAAAATGAAATTAGTACTATATAAATTAGATGTATTGTATACACCAGATGAAGCAATGGTTTATCCAAACTTTAACAAATAATGCAATATATTTCGTAATCTGTTTGTGAGAAAGCGTGAAAAGAGCCAAGAGACTTGAATTTAAGGCTTCAACAGTCATAATTATACGAATTCTACATACTAATTTGAATTAGCCAATAAATTGGCTATCATCTTTTCAATATAAATTATTGCAATATTCAAATTGCAATATCAATGAATTGCAAAAATGCAATATAAGTAAAAAACAATACTCTGAAATAACCTACTCCAAAAATGGATATTATTAAACACTAATAAGAAAATAAGATTAGATTTCTATTCATCTTAATGTTTCTTATTATTATATATCCGCCTTTGTTTAGAGGATTCTATGTCTAATTATTCAAAAAATTGGATTGATTGATACGAGTTGATTTCCTGTTACGATGGATGGAAGAAAGAATAGATAGTCCAATAGCTGCTTCAGCAGCCGCAAGGGCTATAACAAAAATTGCGAAAATGTCTCCTTTTAATTGGCGACTATCAAATAGATCAGAAAATGTTACGAGATTTAGATTAATTGAATTCAGTATAAGTTCAAGACATATTAGAGCTCTAACCATGTTTCGGCTTGTGATCAATCCATAGATACCAATCGAAAATAAATAGACACTCAAAAAAAGTACATGCTCAAACATCATTAACTAACTCCTTATCAATCTCGATTCATTTCAATATGAGGGCAAGAATTGAACCGATTCAATTAATTAGAATAAAACAATTACACAACAAAAGAGAAAAGAAGGTATTTGTTGTGTTGGCAGTAGATGGGTTTTACTAAATCAAATTTGTGATTCTTTAGTTATTTATTTTATATTTGAAATTCTAAGAATTTTGACTCATTCTAAGTATTTCTTATTGTCGAGCCATAGTAATTGCACCTATTAAAGAAACTAGAAGAATTAGGGAAATGAGTTCAAACGGAAGATAAAAATCGGTTGCTAAATGAATCCCAATTTGTTGAACGTTATTTATGAGACCCTGTTCTACTATTTGGTTTGATCTTGTAGTCCAAAGAATTCCATACCACGACGTATCTGGGATAGTAGTCATTAGTGAAAAAGGAATAGTTATACAAAGGAGTAAAGTAAACCCATCTCCAATCGTCCAATAATTCTTATCTTTAGACCACTCTGAGCCGTTTACAAACATTACAGCAAATATGATCAAGACATTTATGGCTCCCACATAAATAAGAAGTTGTGCGACAGCTACAAAGTAGGAATTTAATAAAAAATAGAATAAGGATATACAAACAAGAACTAATCCCAGCGAAAAGGCAGAATAAATTGGGTTGGTAAGTAATACTACTCCTAGACCTCCTAGTATAAGAACAAATCCCCCAAATAGCACAAGAATCTCATGTATTGGTCCAGGTAAATCCATTATGGATAAGAAGAAATTTCTAGTATAAAATTTTTCATGAACTGACTAAAACTAAAAGATTCAAGGAAGGAAAAAGGTATTAGGATATTTTTTTGTATATGCATATAAGTTGTTAAGCAGTAGTTATTCTTTTTTCGTTAGAGTTAGTAAAAATGGATTTTTCTAATATAAAAAAAACCTAATACCTAGTAATCCGTAATCGTTCTTGAATTCCAAGATTTTTCTTCGTCTATTTTACTTTGAGGCGAATTCCTAATTGTTTGAATTGTGTAATCTCCCATTATGGAGATTGGTAACCGACTCAAAGCAATTTGATTGTAATTCAATTCATGACGATCATAAGTAGAAAGTTCATATTCTTCAGTCATTGATAAACAATTTGTGGGACAGTATTCAACACAGTTACCACAAAATATACAAACTCCGAAATCAATACTATAATTAAGCAATTGTTTTCTTTTAATATCCTTTTCAAATTTCCAATCCACAAGGGGTAGATCTATCGGGCATACGCGAACACATACTTCACAAGCAATGCATTTATCAAATTCAAAGTGTATTCGCCCCCGGAAACGCTCCGATGTAATTGATTTTTCATAAGGGTAGTGAATCGTTATAGGTAAACGATTTGTGTGGGATAAGGTAATTATTAAACCTTGACCAATGTATCTTGCGGCGCGTATTGTTTGTTGACCATAACTAATGAACCCAGTTAGCATAGGGAACATATTCTAAATCTATATATGAAAAAGGTATGTTTCTTTCTCTTGTTTGAGAGAACTTTTGTGTTGAAAATATTCTTACTGTTATTGTATTTTTATTTATAGTGAAACTAGTTGGGAAGAAGTTGTTAATAAGAGATTGCCCAGAGAAATAGGTAAAAGAAATTTCCATCCAAGATTTAATAACTGATCCATTCTCATCCTGGGTAAAGTCCATCTTATTGTGATAGAAATGAAGAGAAATAAATAAGCTTTAGTTAATGTAATAAAGATACCTATTACCATTTCCAAAATTCCAATTATTTTATTCATTTGGAAAAATCCAAAAAAGGATATATAGGGAATAGAGAAATTCCACCCGCCTAAGTATAGAACAGTTACAAATAAAGAGGAAACTAATAAATTTAGGTAAGAAACAAGATAAAATAAACCATATTTAATACCAGAATATTCGGTTTGATAACCTGCTACTAATTCTTCTTCTGCTTCTGGTAAATCAAAGGGTAATCTTTCACATTCTGCTAAAGAAGAAATTAGAAAAACTAGAAAACCTATAGGCTGACGCCAAAGATTCCATCCAAATAAACCATATTTGGACTGTGCTTCAACTATATCAACTGTACTTGAACTATTAGATAATCATAGTCGATGATAACATCACAGTTCCCACCGCTATTCCAAAACCGTACATGAAACCTTAGCTTCATACGGCTCCTCTATGATCAGAAAAAGGGAAAGGGTTGTTTCGTTTCGGTATTATCCCCTGGGCATAGATAGAATTAGGTAAGATAAAATTGATTGGAAAGCCCAAAATTAGACCAAAGCAATTACGTCTGCTATAATAACAAAAAAGCGCTTCCGAATTGATCTCATCCTTTATATAATAAAATTTTTATTTGTTCGGTAATAACTTAATATTGGAATAAATCACTCATTATAGCAATTAATAAATGGAAAGAATTTGGCATTAGTTCATGAGGAATTCTGTCTGAATAGGGATAAAGGAAGGAAAGAATAAATAAAGATCCTTTTTTGTATTGTATTCCATATCTTTTGTCCTATTCTTCTTTCCCCGGGAGGGGTATACTAAAAAAAAAAAGAATAAAGGGTTAATTCGTTCTTGATAGCCATTTCCTTAACAAGTGAATGGGAACATACTCTAGACCGGAATCTGAAGAAAGTACTGCTTGATCATTTCCACCAATTTCAAGTCCTTATTATGATTCCTTTTATGAGGAAAAATGTCTAATGATTTAGATTCTCTCATTACTAATCCTGTATGTACTTTAGTGTTCCTAATCCCTCACTAACTTTTGATGGATTGCCTTATGGTTATAAGTTTTAATTATAGTAATAACTCAAAATATTCTAGTAATGGAATTCCATACCGCGAATCCTTTATTCTTGCCCGCTTCAAGATATGATGACTAATTAAACAATCTCAACCTTGGGGTAAAGAGTTTACACTGCTTATGTTTACTTGAACTTTTTTCTTGTACGTAGGAAATGAGATTTTTTATTTTTACTACAAATTAATAAGCTGTTTTGTTTCACTCATATAGCTATCGAGTTTAACTTACCAACGCAAATACGGAATAAGCAAAGGAAGATAAGCATTCAATGTATTTTAGAGGAAAAAGATCCTATTTTAACGAATCACACGTAGAGATATTGCTAGTACACAAAAAGTTAATGGTATTTCATAACTAATAGATTGAGCAGCCGCTCGTAGACCGCCTGAAAAAGAATATTTATTATTTGAGCTATATCCTGCCATGAGAAGACCAATAGGAGCAATACTTGAAATCGCAATCCATAAAAAAACACCAATACTAAGATCAGCTAAAACAAAACGATATCCCAAAGGGATAACTAAAAAACTTAATAAAATGGATATGACTGCTATAGAGGGACCAATGCTAAATAAAGGAATCTCTCCTCGGGATGGGAGGATATCCTCTTTTAAAAGTAGTTTAGTTCCATCTGCTATAGCTTGAAGCAGTCCCAGGGGGCCGGCATATTCAGGACCAATACGTTGTTGTATCGATGCGGATATTTCTCTTTCTAACCACACAATTACGAGTACTTCTATTGTGATTCCCAGTAGGAGGGCCAAAATGGGTAGAATCCATATAAGTCCGTAGATTTCTTTTAATAATTCCGATTTCGAAAAAGAATTGATAGTTTCTACCTCTACCCTATCTATTATCATTTCAACGATCAACTTCCCCCATAATGATATCTATACTACCTAATATTGTCATGATATCAGCCAATTTCATTTTTTTAACTAGCTGAGGAAGAATTTGCAAATTAATAAAACCCGGTGGACGAATTTTCCATCTCCAGGGGAAAAGACTATCATCTCCTACTAGATAAATTCCTAATTCGCCTTTTGGAGCTTCTACTCTTACATAAAGCTCTTGCTTTGATAATTCAAAATTGGGCGAAGGTTTTTTACCAAGAAATCGATATTCAAAATCATTCCATTCAGGATTCTTTGCTTTCTTAAAGCGTCGGGCTTCTAAATTCTCATAAGGTCCTCCAGGAATTTTCTCTACAGCCTGTTGAATAATTTTTATGGATTCCCTCATTTCACCGACTCGTACTAAATAGCGAGCTAACGAATCTCCTTCTTTTTGCCATTGGACTTTCCAATCGAATTGATTGTAAGACTCATAAGGATCGATTTTACGAAGATCCCATTGTATTCCAGAAGCTCGTAACATTGGTCCTGATAAGCCCCAATTTACTGCTTCTTCTCCGCTAATAAAACCGACTCCTTCAACTCGTTCTAAAAAAATAGGATTCTGTGTAATAAGTTGTTGATATTCAACAACTCCTTGTAAAAAATAATCACAGAAATCTAAACATTTATCCATCCATCCATAAGGGAGATCGGCAGCTACCCCTCCGATGCGAAAGTAATTATGCATCATTCGCATACCTGTTGCAGCTTCAAATAGATCATATATCAATTCTCTCTCTCTAAAAATGTAGAAAAAAGGAGTCTGTGCCCCGAGATCCGCCATAAAAGGTCCAAGCCATAACAAATGAGAAGCTATACGGCTCAATTCTAACATAATTACTCTAATATAGCTGGCTCTTTGGGGTATTTGAATATTCTCCAAGAATTCTGGTGCATTTACCGTTATTGCTTCTGTAAACATAGTAGCTAAATAATCCCATCGTGTTACATAAGGCAAGTATTGTATAATACTTCTGTTTTCCGCAATTTTTTCCATTCCTCTGTGTAAATACCCTAATATGGGTTCACAATCAATAACATCTTCACCATCGAGAGTAACAATTAGTCGAAGAACACCATGCATTGATGGGTGTTGAGGACCCATATTGACTATCATGAGATCTTTTCTTTTAAGCGATAGACTCATATCCTTGTTCTTATTCTTTATTCCATGAAAATGGATTATTCCATGAATTCCTCAAAACGAGGCTCATCAAAATGCAAAATCTAAGACTACTATAAGACTACTAATAAAATAAGAAAAAAATTCGAACGATTAAATTACTTCTCCCGAATATCCAACTGACTGATTAATTTCTTATAACGTACTCTATTTTTCTTTGCCAAATAAGCCAGCAAACGTTGACGTTTTCCCAAAAGTCTTCGTAGACCTCTTTCCGATGAAAAATCTTTTTTGTGTAATTCTAAATGTGAAGCAAGTCTCCGTATCTTATTGGTGAAACTGAATACTTGAAATTCAACAGAACCCCTGTTTTCTTGTTTTTCTTCTTTAACCATAAATCAACAAATTTTTCTACCTCCTTTCTTTTTCATGTATTTTTCTGATCAGGAAAAATATAAAATTATGTCAGTTATTTTTAAGTTATTCTAATCTCGTACACACAAAAATTTTCAATTATTCATCTACTGCTGGAATCTGGAATTTGGATTTATTTTATCGATGCAAATTGGATTTGGATAGAAGGGTACATTCTTTTATTTTAGATAGAAGAAACATTTCTTCTATCTAAAATAAAAGAATTTTGCTGATTTATTTATTGCTATATCCAATTTATAGAATTGATATACCATTTAATTGATATCATTTAGCAAAATGAAACACAGCATATGCATCCATCTTTGGGCTCGAGAATTTCACGGGATAGAGATATAGTATAAGAAATAGGCTATTAAGTAACTCTAAATGAATTGTGGATACATCTGTATCCTTAACATACTGAAACGACTGCCATTATTCGTATCAAACCAATAGCGATTCATAAAAGCTAAATCTTGTAATCAATGGTGGGCCAATAATGAATTTTTTTGCATATGTATTAAGACGCTTGGTCTGATTTCGAAATTGTCCAGAGTTTTTTATGTTGTTTTCATTGCAAAATGATGGATCTCCTTCCGTAACTTTCCAATTACGAGTACGAGAATTGAAAGACATGAAAATTCTCAATTCTCTACGGCGTCTAGGAGATAGATCGAATATTTTCAGGAACAAGAAAATCA